AAGGAAGTTTACAGAAATACATATTTCATTTTTTTGATCAACAAGAATTCGGCGCTTTTTATCAACTTGATGGTAAGGAATTTCTGAATCTAGAAATTCATTTCATATAATTGAACCTTTTCAAACTGTTTCTTTTTAAGAACCAAAAAAATTTGTGCCAAAATAACAGATGCCAAGAAGAACAAAAGGCCTTGGACGCGTAATGGATCTTGAAGCACTATTTCCGCATCTCCCTGACCAAACCCCCCTACATTAGGATTGCTTGTTAATGGTTGATCAAGCTTGATAGATTCACCCTCTGAAACAAGAAGTTCTGGCCCTGGAGGTATAATATCAACCGCTTGGTGACCATCCGATGCATCAACTATGGTTATTTCATATCCCCCCTTTTCTTTACGTACTATTTTGCTTACTATACCCGCGGATGTAGCATTATAGACTGTATTGTTACTCTTGCTCCCATCAGGATAAATCTGACCCCTTCCCCTGTTCCCACCTACATATATAGGATATTTTAAGAAGTTAACGTCTTTCTTTGTAGCAGGGTCGGGGGAAAGAATGGGAAAGACGATTTCACTATATTTTTGACCTGGAACAGGACCTATCACAAGAATATTTCTTTTATTAGGACGATAACTCAGAAAAGACAGATTTCCTATCTTTTCTTTCACCTCGGGAGAAATACGATCGGTGGGGGCTAATTCGAATCCCTCGGGTAAAATAAGAACAGCCCCCACGTTCAAAGCCCCTTTTTTACCATTAGCAAGGACTTGTTTCACTTGCATATCATAAGGAATTCGAACAACTGCTTCAAATACAGTATCAGGAAGTACAGCTTGCGGAACTTCAATATCCACAGGCTTATTAGCTAAATGGCAATTGGCGCATACAATTCGCCCGGTTGCTTCTCGTGGATTTTCATAACTTTTCTGCGCAAAAATGGGATACGCATTTGAAATAGATGCTCGAGTTATTACATATATCATGATCGATACAGAAATAAATTGAGTCATCTGTTCCTTTACCCAAGAAAAAGTATTTCTATTTTGCATGATCCAATCATTGATCCCGGAATTTCTACAATAAATTAGATAGGTAGCTAGTATAGTTCCCTATCCACGAGTCTGCCATTGTACTGAAAAATACGAAACGGGACGAAGGCCTTGAAAAGTATAAAGAATGAGAAAAAAAAAATGCCCTTTTTTTACGTGAAAAAAATTTTTGATTGATATCAGGAAATCAAATAAGTTTATCATTCATTCATTGAATGATAAATGACTACAAGCGAAGGAGATACGCGATTTAAAAAACGGAAGATCCAATATTTCACAATTGTATCTAGAATAACTGGAAAAGTGGAAACAAGACCAGATATAATTTGCTCATTATGAGCCAATCCAAAATCATTGTAGATCGAACCAATCATTAGTTCCCAACCATGGGTTGAGTGAAATCCAATCCATAAATCAGTAACTAAAAGAATAGAAAAAGCTTTTATTGTGTCACTTAAGTTATAGAAGAATTCCTGAATCCAAGAATTCAGAATAACAAGTTCTTCATTACCCAGAATAAAATAACCACTTAGAATAGTAAAACAGATTATATTTGTCGCCAAATGCAAAATGATATGGAGATGATATTCATTATGTGTTTTGACCAATTGTATCGTTTCTTTGTGTATTCCTATACGAAGCTTTTTTATATGTGTCTCTGGGTATTCTTTTAGCATTTCATCCACCAAGAATAGTTCTTCTAATTCTAGGAATTTTTCTAGAACATTTTTCTCTTGAATATCATTCAAAAAATTTTCGGATTGCCTAGTATTCCACCAATGAATAATCCAAGGTTCCAGACTTTTTTGAAATGAGAGAGAGATCCACCAGGGCAAAAATATTATAGATGCAAGATACGGGAGGGAAGCCAATGCTTTCTTTTTTTTCATTTTTTATCTGTGAATTGTTAATGAACTGCTTCATTTGTCAACTTTATCTGATCTTATATTTCTCTAAAGCACGAGTTCTATAAAAAGGTATCGAACCTATGGATCTATTCCCAGTTTTTTGTAAAAATGTAGTCCTTAGATCTAGAAAAAAGAATATAGAAATAGAATTTAGGATCCCGTTTCGGATGAAATATATATATTTATAATAGAATAAGTAAATTCTAAGTAAATGGGATTTCCGAATATCTCAATTGGATAAATCCGAACAAATTTCATTTGTTCCTTTTGATAAAAATTCAAAAAACTTCAATTGGTACGCGCAGGAAATAGGCCAATTCGGCAGCTTTTTGTTCAATTTCTCGTGGAGTCAAATTCTCATCAGTACGAGTCAAGGGGATGGTTCCTTGGCCTCTGATTTCCATATAAAGAATACGACGAGGAAAAAGACCCTCTTTAACCTCCATTCTGATTGATTGGATATCTTTCATAAAGAAGCGAAGGAAAATGCGACGATTTATTCCGGGGAATCCCCAACGAAAAATACACATTATTCCTTCTTTTCTATCGAATCGATCATAACCACTACCTACATTCCACGATATTGTGCACCACAAATAGGAACTAATGAATAAACCCGCGATCCCATAGAACGACATCACGATCCCTTGTGGAAAAAAAATAATTTGTTGAGAAGGAAATCCAGGTATCAGATTCCTACCAAGATAACTAGAAATTCCAACCACTAAGAATCCTAGTGAACCTAAAAAAAGAATAAAGGCCCAGCAAAAATTACTTGCTTTTCGAGACCCTGTTATAAGTTCTATCCATATATGTTCTGATCGCCAGTTCATACTATACTAGATCCGATTGCATTCGATTGGAATTCAGAAAAAAAAATTTTGACTTTACTTTTCTTGATGCCAAAGTAACTTTCATCAACTAAAACTATTCTGATATGAACCCTTAGGAGTAATTGGTTAGATACATTGACTTTCTATTATAAAAATATTTGCCGATCTTATAACCCGTATATACATGGATTTATACGGATATCATGTATCCGCATGCATAACAGTTCTTTCATTTGTATTCGGAAAAAAGGCACATATCATACCGCATTACACTAAAAAAATAAAATATCTGTACCAAAAAAAATATCTGTTTGGCCCCATCAGGTCTAGACAATCTTATTTTTTTGTACATGAAGAAATAAAGAAGCCATTGCAATCGCCGGAAATACTAGGCCTACTAAAGGGACAAAAAAAGAGGGTAAGTAAAGATCTGTCATAGAACGGGTACCTCAATTTAATATTTGTATCTATTAATTTAATATTTGTATCTATTATAAATATAAAGATATCATAAGTATATCTATTATATTATATTATAATTATTATAAATAATATAATATTAAGATAAATAATATTAAGTACTTAATAAGTGCAAGGAATGAGAACTAAATGAAAATTTAGTGTACCTATTCATCTTTCTACACGAATATGTATGACAACCCACTTTAAGTTTAAGAAATTTTATGAATTCTCCCGTCCTTAATTCTTTCTATCTTACTAATAAAATAAAGGTTTTTTTTTTTTTATTAAAGAGTTTCTTATAAGTTCGCGACTCTAACTAAACTAATTCAACCCAACAAAAAGGGATTAGATTTCTAATAAAAAATGGAAGTTCTTGGTAGGCAAGGCATAGAAATCACTTCTATTTTTTCTAGATTTTAATATTTTCGTTTTATTTCTATATTATATATATCTATTTTTCAAAGGAAAAAAACCGTGTAGCTGAAATAACTCACTCAGAACGCCTTTTAAAAGATTACGCGGTATGATTGGGTCGAATAAGCCCTTATGGAATGAATACTCAGCTGCTTGTGAACCGTCGGGTACTGTTTTATTCAATGTTTGTTCAATTACTCTTTTACCTGCAAAAGCAATGTACGCGTTAGGTTCAGCAATAATGACATCTCCCAACATACCAAAACTGGCCGTTACTCCACCAGTTGTAGGGGATGTAAGGATTGATACATAGAATAACTTTTTAGATTGATAATTATATGAAGCAGAAGATATTTTAGCCATTTGCATCAAGCTCAAACTTCCTTCTTGCATACGTGCTCCTCCGGAAGCACACACAATAATAACAGGTAGAGATCGATTAGCATACTCGATCAAACGAGTGATTTTCTCGCCTACTACAGATCCCATACTACCCCCCAAAAACTGAAAATCCATAACCCCAATTGCTATGGGAATACCATTTAATTGACTGCCTGTTTGAACAGCTTCAGTTAAACCTGTTCTTTGTTGATAAGAATCAATACGATCTTTATAAGGTTCCTCCTCTGAATGAAATTCAATGGGGTCCATGGAGACCATATCTTCGTCCATAGGATCCCAAGTGCCCGGGTCAATCAAAAGTTCGATTCTATCTGAACTGCTCATTTTCAAATGATATCCACACTGCTCACAAATATTCATTTTTGATCTAAAAAATTTTTTATAATTTAATCCATAACAATGAACCCATAAATTTTTGTATTTTTTATTTATATCAAAATCATTAGATCTTCCTCTTATATTGAAATCGCGGCTGTTACCATCAGTTCGTATACTAGAATTTCCATTTTCACTATTGCTTACGCCTTCACTTGAAATGTAACTGTCACTGTAATTTTCGGTATCACAAATGTAACTATAAATACTGATTTCAAAACGAAGATAACTATCAATACAACTATTAATGTGATTACTCCAACCAGATTTAGTATCATACATGTAATGATAATAGTCGTGATTGTTACTCTTAGACCTACTATTCAAATAACTGGAAAAAAAAGTTTCGAATTCGCTCAGAAAAAAACTATTATTATCAATCTCAAAAATATGATTTTCAATGTCAAAATATACAGAATAACTATCACCATTGCTGTCCCTAACCAAAAAAGTGTTATCAGAGATCAAACTCCAAATATTCCTTATATCAATATCATTGAAACTATACCTATTACTATCACTCCACCTAGAAATGTTTTTTTCCGTATCTTTTT